CATAGAAATATGCCACGGACGTGAGTAAAGCTAAAGCAACGGTAGTATTTATATCATTCGTAGGTGCGGCTAACTCCCCATGAGGTAACTGTATTATTTTCCGAGGTAAAAGAGCCCCTGACCAGTTAGAAACAAAAATAAATAGGAACATAGTTCCAATAAAGGGAACCCAAGGACCATACTCTTCTCCAATCTGAGTTTTGCTCAAGTCTCGAATGAATTCAAGGACATATTCGAAGAAATTCTGACCATTTGTCGGAATAGTTTGTGGGTTCCGAACAGCTATAGCAGCTGAACCTAATAAGATAGCAATTACGACCCATGACGTAATAAGGACTTGGGCATGGACTTGGAAACCACCTATTTGCCAATAGAAATGTTGGCCTACTTCCACACCGGATATATCGTATAGCCCTTTTAATGTGTTGACGGAACATGGTAGCACATTCATATTGTCCTCTGGCAGAAATAGAACTAAAAAAGGAATTATTTTGATTCCACTATCTCTTTCTCAACTCGTCTACTTGAATCATATTTTTCGGATATCAAGTAATCACATAATATCCTCGGCTTTTTATCTCTTTTTTGGTATTCAGAATATAGTAACCGATTCAAAAAATATATGGAGTTCTCGAAGTAATTGACTTATCTTATTATTAATCAACGATTTGGGATATAGCTAGAACGGCCCTCACAAATGGCGAATACTAATTTGTTAAGGATTAATCGGATTGAAGCTATAGCGTCATCATTGGCCGGAATCGAAATATCTGCAAGATCCGGGTCACAATTTGTATCTATTAAACAAATCGTTGGAATTCCCAAAGTTACACATTCTCGAAGAGCCGTATATTCTTCTTGCTGATCAACGATGATTACAATATCAGGTAACCCCGTCATATATTTGATCCCACCCAGATATGTTTGCAAGTGATATAATTGTCTCTTCAACATTGCTGCATCTCGTTTCGGAAGGCGGTTGAGTCTTCCCTTCTTTTGTTCCGCTCTCAAATCCCTGAACTTATGAAGTCTCGTTTCTGTAGTGGACCAATTCGTTGACATACCACCGAGCCATTTTTTATTAACATAATGGCACCGAGCCCTTATTGCAGCTGATGCTACTGAATCAACTGCTTTATTTTTGGTACCGACTATTAAGAATTGCTTTCCCTTACTTGCTGCATCAAAAACTAAATCACAAGCTTCTGATAAAAAGCGAGCAGTTCTAGTAAGATTTGTAATATGAATACCTTTACGCTTTGCAGAGATGTAAGGTGCCATTCTAGGATTCCATTTCCTAGTACCATGACCAAAATGAACTCCTGCTTCCATCATCTCTTCCAAATTAATGTTCCAATATCTTCTTGTCATTTCTCTCCACGCTTCCTCATTTTTTTAAGAGATGAGATACCCTAAATACGAAAAAATTTTGTTCCGATGGAACCTTTTACCGGAGATTGACCGTTGATACACGGGCCAAGCCATAAATTCCTTTCTATTCACTATTATCTTTAGACCAGATAGTTTAAAGTTAAGTTAAAAGGATGAATCCGCTCTTAGGAATCATTAAATCCCGTAAATAATTGTTCTGATGGATCGTAGATATTCTTTGGGATGTAAGAATCAAATAATTCTTTGTGTTGAAACAAAATATCCCTAAACCCCCCTCGAAATAGGTTATTCTTTTTTATTTCAAAAGGGATATTGCTGTGTCGCCTTGAATGATACACTAATCCTTTGAATCCGGTACCAACAGGTATCATCCCCCCCAGAACAACGTTTTCTTTCAGACCTTTCAACCAATCGATACGACCTCGTAGAGCGGCTTTTGCTAAAACTCGAGCAGTTTCTTGAAAACTCGCCTCGGATATGAAACTTTGAGTATTCAGAGACGCTCTCGTTATTCCCAATAAGACGGCTCTATAACAGATCGCTTCTTCCAAAGCGCGTCCCGTTCGTTCCGCTCGCAACAATCCAACAAGTTCTCCGGGTGAAAAAACATTAGACATTCCATCTTCCGAAACCAATACTTTTGATGTTATTTGGCGCACAATAATTTCTATATGCCTATTGTGGATTTGCACCCCCTGGGATCGATAAACTTTTTGAATCTTATTAACCAAAGAGATACGACTTTGTGCTATGGTTAACTCTGCGCCAATCAAAAATCCCCAAGGAATCCCAAGAATTCTTGTTATACGTTCGTTCCAACCTTCAACCCTTTTTTCTAGGTTCATTGATATTGAATCAAGCGAGCGCACCTCTAAAACCTGTTCCACTTTTGGAAGACCCTGCGTTATATCACCAGATCTCGATTTTTCGTATATAAATGTAACTAATGTATCTCCTTCAGAAAGGGTTTCACCATAATGTCCATGGACGGTTGCTCCTGGCGTAGCCAAGTAGGGTTTGGCCGATCTTATTACTAAAGAGCCAACACGAATAATTAGAACTTGACCCGCTTTGAGGGGTGGTCCATATTTGGATATACATACATTTTCACAAATAAACTGTCCAAGGTTAATTATTGTCGCTCTCTCTTCACAATAATCGTATTGGAGAAAAAACCAATTCAAATGAAATGGATTCAAAATGATGTGACTTCCTAGATTGGGATTATAAATTCTCCCAGTTTCGTCCATTAAATAATATTTAAGTCCTTGGAAAGTCTGTTTTAAATTGTCAAGTAGCAAATATTTTTTTACCAAGATCTGATTATGAGTTATTAAATGATAAGAAGCAAAATTCAAAAATTTAGTCACAATCCCTAAAGGACCTAATGAATTTCGAATTGAAATTAGGGGATCCCTTTTTATTGATTCTTTTGTCACACTGTCATCATATTTAACACCGTTGAATGGACCCATTCGAGAACAATTAGATGATGACAAAATGATCAAAGGTTGGGATTCCTTATTTCGATTTACCAACGCACGAATAGTTCCTTGATGTTGGGTAAATGCTTGTTGAATCCTTGCCTTGGAATAAAACGAAAACGGATTGAGGTTGGCGCGATCTGATCCATTATCCGGGATCCATATTAATCCTGACCCCCCCCGATCATTTCTTTTTCTGGTATACGAAATAGGGGACTTCACTAAGTCCATTCTTATGAAATAGCGAATCAGATTGTTTACCCTTACTTCAACAAAAGAAGCATGAACCTCCTCTATAGACGAACCTTTTTTATCGTGGTTCCAATTCAATACTAAACAAGTTCGAACTAATTGAATACTTGTGTGATAAATCCCTCGAATTGGTTTTCCGTTTCCATAAAGGATATAATTGACAACTCGAAGTTGCACATTATCTCTTTCCTGCAACAGGTCGTGGGGGAAAAGGGTTGCTAAATTTATCCCGTCCGCTATTTCATATGTGACTACGGGTCGAATCAAAACAAAAAACTTTTTCTTTATAGGTGTGATCCGTTGGACATAGATCCCATTTTTTGGTTTTTTTGACTCCTCGGCATTTTTCTTTCCTTTTCCCGGTGGTATTAAGATGCCGCTATGCCAGGATATCTTATCTGTCTCTCCAGGAAAATGGATATCTCCAGAAAAGATTTTCAGTTCCATCTTTTTTTTTTTTCTCTCCACTCGGACTAATCCCCCTACACGGCTTCTTATATTTAAGGTGATTCGTGTATCGATTCCAATAATACTATTATTCCGTACCATTATGGAAGACGATCCGGATAAGATATGCACTTCCTCAGGAATGAAAAAAAAGCGATCTACTTTCTTTTGGTATTTTTGCCTAAAATCTTTTGCTCTTCGATACTCAATAAAATCCTCTTTCTTTACAATAGACGGTATCTCTAGAGTCTCATATTTAGTAATTCCCGAACTGTTTCTTCTGTATCGGGGATCATCGAAATAAGCAAGAATACTATTTCTACGGAAAATACCATTTATGGGCATTTCAATCGAGATACCTGAACGGGGTATTCGTTCTTTATCTCGTTCTTGATTAGATTGAAATGGAATGATTAATCTATTTCTTCGCCTCTTTGCCAATAAATCAGAATTCTCGTGGAGAATGGGAGGATATATGAAATTACAATGACCGTTGCATATGATTCGATCAGGCCCTGAATAATAAAAAAACCCCCGCCCACTTGTACCAGAAGACTCCGAATTAAAAAATGTCTGTTTCACTTGATTATTAGTCACTGAGAGGCTAGGCATATATCTTCGTTCAGCAAAAAGAGAATGAACATTCATTTGATCTTGATCCTTGCCGAGTGAAAAAGGAACTATACTGGATCTGCACAACCCCCCCGACAATATCCACAAATGACTTGTTTTTGGTAAAAGATGAACATTACCGTATGTATATTCGGGTGCATGATAGACATCGGTACTCCAATGCATTTCCCCTTCTAAGTCAGAATAAATATGTTTTCGAACCCTCTCTTTAAAAGAAAAGGTGGATGTTCCCGCGCGAATCTCGGCAATTACTTGTTCTGATTCTACATATTGATCGTTTTGAACTAAAAGAAAACTTTTTGGTGGAATATTCACATTATGTATAATATCCTGACTCTCAATAGTTACAAACAGGTCTATATAACATAGAAAAGCAGGATATCCATGACGTGTACGTGTGGGATGAACCAAATCTTCATTGAATTTTATTTTTCCGTTAGAAGGAGCTCGTACATGTTCTGCAGTACCGCCTGTGAAGACCCCACCGGTATGAAAAGTTCTTAATGTTAGCTGGGTCCCCGGTTCCCCAATAGATTGACCCGCAATAATACCTACTGCTTCTCCCAATTCGACCAGATCACCATGAGTGGAACTCCGACCATAACATAATCGGCAGATCCAAGATGTACTCCTGCAAGTAAAGGGGGTTCGAATATATATTGGTTGTGCTCGAAAAGTTATGAATCGGTTGACAAGTCCAATACCTATATCTTGATTTCGAATGGCAATGCAACGCGAACCCATATATATATCGTCTGCTAATACACGACCAATTAATGTTTGGATAAAAAT